GAGGGAATTGGACGGATAAAGATTAAAAAAAGAATCGATCTGATTCAAGTCATAATCTATATGGCAGTTCCCAAGTTATTAATCGAGGGTAAGCCTCGAAGAATCGAAGAATTACAGATAACTGTGCAAAAAAAACTGAATTGTGTGAACCGAAAACTCAACATTGCAATTAAAAGAATTCCAAATGCTTATAGAGACCCTAATATTCTTGCAGAATTTATAGCCGGACAATTAAAGAATAGAATTCCTTTTCGTAAAGCAATCAAAAAAGCTATAGAATTAGCTGAACAGGCGGGTACAAAAGGAGTTCAAGTACAAATTGCGGGCCGTATCGACGGAAAAGAAATTGCACGTGTCGAATGGATAAGAGAAGGTAGGGTTCCTCTACAAACCATTCGAGCTAAAATTGATTATTGTTCCTATCCAGTTCGAACTATTTATGGGGTATTAGGGATCAAAGTTTGGATATTTCTAAACAAAGAATAATAAACTTTTCCGTATCTTTAAACTTCCATCGTTGGATAAAACAAAAAATGAGAAATTCTTGATATATTCTTATTCCAAAAGAATAAATGACAAATTTTATAAGATTCAATAAAAAATTTTATTAATCATTTTATAGTGAAGGAATTGCTATGCTTAGTGTGCGACTCGTTGGTTTTTTTAGAGTGGTTCCATTAAAACAAAAATTCGTAGAATTTTTTAATAAAGAACTAAAGAACTAATAACCTACTCATCGCTTTGCATTATCTGGATATAAAGAACCCGTTGAAATACAAAATCTAAATAAAGATATACGTGGTTATAGAATTATAGCAACAGAAAACGGAAATAAAAACGAATCTAATTATGAGTTGTAAAGCAATAAGAATATACAGATAAACGAAGAGGTGAAAGAAAGAGAGAAAAAAAAAGATATCAATGATATAGAATTCTAATATGTAAAGGTCTATGGGTCATCTCATAAAAGGTAGTGTAATAAAGCATCCATATTAAAAATTCATCCGTAATGGATGGAATATATTCCTAGAATAAACAAATCCAGAGCTGCGAATCAATAAAACTGAGAAGGTTGATTCAACAAAAAATAATAAAATATATAATAAGATTTTATTAAAATAAAATCTTATTACAGAGGCTCCATTGTAGAATTTAGACCTAACCATAAATCGAAAAGCGATGGGAACGACGGAACCTGTGAATACCTAAGATTATTTTTTTTTTATTAATTTTTAAATTTAAAAGGAAAAACAAATCTTATTCATTAGGTGGGATGGCGGAAGAAACTAAGAACCAATTCATTGTTTTTTGAGGAATTTTGGACTAACGCTACATTCCATCTGAAATTGATAATGAAAGAGTAAATATTCGCCCGCGATAATTTATTTTTATTTTATTTCAAAATTTTTGCCAATCCGATACAACAATCCGATACAATAATAAAAAGAACAGACAAATACAGATTCGTTAGAATCTTATACCAAAACAACAAGATATACAAATTTCTAATAGATCCACATGTATGTTATTGTATATTTTTTTATCGGTTAAATAAAAATTTTTGAATCGATTCATTCGTGAGGAGCCGTATGAGGTGAAAATCTCATGTACGGTTCTGTAATAGAGATGGAATTGAAAAACAACCATCAACTATAACCCTAAAAGAACCAGATTCCGTAAACAACATCGAGGAAGAATGAAAGGAAGAGCCTATCGAGGTAATCGTATTTGCTTCGGAAAATATGCTCTTCAGGCACTTGAACCCGCTTGGATCACATCTAGACAAATAGAAGCAGGGCGCCGGGCAATGTCACGAAATGTCCGTCGGGGTGGACAAATATGGGTACGCATATTTCCAGACAAACCTGTTACAGTAAGACCTACCGAAACGCGTATGGGTTCGGGAAAGGGATCTCCCGAATATTGGGTAGCTGTCGTTAAACCCGGCAAAATACTTTATGAAATGAATGGGGTCTCGGAAAATATAGCTAGAAAAGCTATGTCAATAGCAGCATCGAAAATGCCTATACGAACTCAATTCATTCTTTCAGAATAATCATTCGAAGGAAAGAGGTCTTTAGTATGCAAAAAATTGCAATTGTGGGTTTCGTTTTTTTTTTGAACACAGAATATTTTTTTTACTTCAATTTTTTGACTGAAAGATAAAAAAAAAAAATGATATGATTCAACCTCAAACCTATTTAAATGTAGCCGATAATAGTGGAGCTCGCGAATTGATGTGTATTCGAATCATAGGAGCTAGTAATCGACGGTATGCTTATATTGGTGACATTGTTGTTGCTGTAATTAAAAAAGCAGTACCAAATACGCCTTTAGAAAGATCACAAGTTATCAGAGCTGTAATTGTACGTACTTGTAAAGAACTCAAACGTAGTAATGGTATGATAATAAAGTATGATGATAATGCTGCGGTTGTAATTGATAAAGACGGAAATCCAAAAGGAACTCGAATTTTTTGCGCAATACCTCGAGAATTGAGAAAATTAAATTTCACTAAAATAGTTTCATTAGCACCCGAGGTCTTATAATACGAGATAAGGAATGAAATATATATATTTATATATTCAAAATTCGAATTCTGAATTCTATTTTTTTTTTATAGAATTCAGAATTCGAATTCCAAAATGAATTAGTATAAAAGTTCATTTTATAATATTCTATTTTTTTTTTTAGTTTGAGAATATTCTATATATATGTACATTATCCTATTAGATTAGAATAAGATTTTCTATATATACAGTCTTTTTATATTCTCATATTCAAGAATTAGATAGTTTATTGAATCAAAAAACGGGAGCATGTTGATTATATTGAAAGTAAGGAACAACAATCATTTTCATTTATCATGGGTAAGGATACCATAGCTGATATAATAACCTTGATACGCAATGCTGACATGACTAGAAAAAGAACAGTTCAAATACCACTTACTAATATTATTGAAAACATTGTTAAAATACTTTTACGAGAGGGTTTTGTTGAAAACGTCAGAAAACATCGGGAAAACGACAAATACTTTTTAGTCTTAACTCTACGATATAGAAGAAATAGGAAAGGATCGTCTAAAACGTTTTTAAATTTAAAACGGATCAGTACACCAGGTCTCCGAATCTATTCTAACTATCAACGAATTCCTAGAATTTTAGGAGGTATGGGGATTGTAATTCTTTCTACTTCTAGAGGTATAATGACAGATCGAGAGGCTCGTTTAGAAAGAATCGGCGGCGAAGTTTTATGTTATATATGGTAATTTTTCGGATATTCTTAATATCTGAATCCGAATTATATAAAAAACTTCTATACATTCTTGTCAATGGAGAGAGAAAACACAGATTTCTAATATTACTCCTAATACATTAGTCAATGTGTCAAGAGGATTTAACTAGAATAGAAAGAAAAAATTTCATGAAGATTTTATTTTTAATTACAGAATAACTTCTGAGGGTATATTCCAGGTTCCTTTATAGAAAAAATAGAATTTAAATAAGATTCTGGGCTACGTTTCCAAGAAAATTTGACGTACTCTTCTTTTATAGGTATGTACCGGGAAAGTAAAAAATGTAATAAGGAAACCCTATTTTCTTCCAATAAATAGATTCGGTATTAAGTTAAGGAGTGAGAAATATGAAAATCGGAGCCTCTGTTCGTAAAATTTGTGAAAAATGTCGATTGATCCGCAGGCGAGGGCGAATTATAGTAATTTGTTCCAATCCAAGACATAAACAAAGACAAGGATAATATTTTAAGAAAACAAAAAAGGGCTTTCTATTTTAAAGAAAGTACCGAATGCACAAATCAATAAATATTTAAATTCAAATAAAAAAATTGTATTCTATTACTATTAAAAGTTCATTCAATTAAATCAAAAATAAAAATATAGTATAGATTCTATATTAGAATCTATTCTATGTTATAAGTATTATTATAACAAATCTTATTGCTTGATATTTCAAATCTATCTTAGTAGAAATCGCATAAAATTAAGATAGAAAATAGTAAAGAATCCGTTTTTGACAGGAAATGGATATATCCATATATTTCAGACTTATATTTTTAAAAATAATAAAATATGGCAAAACCTATACCAAAAATTGGTTCACGTAAAAATGGACGTATTGGTTCGCGTAAGCATCCTCGTAAAATACCAAAGGGTGTTATTTATGTTCAAGCTAGTTTCAACAATACCATTGTTACTGTTACAGATGTACGGGGTCGGGTGATTTGTTGGTCCTCTGCCGGTTCGTGTGGCTTCAAGGGTACACGAAGGGGGACACCATTTGCCGCTCAAACCGCAGCAGCAACTGCTATTCGAACAGTAGCGGATCAAGGCATGCAACGAGCAGAAGTCATGATAAAAGGTCCCGGTCTCGGAAGAGATGCAGCATTAAGAGCTATTCGTAGAAGTGGTATACTATTAAGGTTTATACGGGATGTAACGCCTATGCCACATAATGGATGTAGGTCCCCTAAAAAAAGACGTGTGTAAAACTAAAAATAAACATTAAAGAAAGAGATTTTAAGAGAAATAAAAAATTTTTGATAAAAATATATAACTATGATTGGAGAACAAGTAAAAGTATCTACTCGGACACTACAGTGGAAGTGTGTTGAATCAAGAGTAGACAGTAAGCGTCTTTATTATGGACGCTTTATTCTGTCTCCACTTATGAAAGGCCAAGCTGATACAATCGGCATTGCAATGCGAAGAATTTTACTGGGAGAAATAGAGGGAACATGTATCACACGTGCAAAATCTGAGAAAATACCACATGAATATTCCACCATAGTTGGTATTCAAGAATCAATACATGAAATTTTAATGAATTTGAAAGAAATTGTATTGAGAAGTAATCTGTATGGAACTCGGGACGCGTCTATTTGTTTTAAAGGTCCCGGATATTTAACTGCTCAAGACATCATTTTACCACCTTCGGTGGAAATCGTTGATAATACACAACATATAGCTAACCTAACAGAAC